ACAGGATTTGAACCCGTGACATTTTGTACCCAAAACAAACGCGCTACCAAGCTGCGCTACATCCCTTTCAATTGGTCTACAGTGTCATTGTAAAGAATTCCTGTCTTGTTTTCCACATCCTTATTTTTTTTTATTGATTTGATATACAAAATGAATTTCTTCTTTTTTTTGTCTCATATCATATAACAAACATATAATAACTAATAAATAACTTTTTTTCGCGGGAATTCTCTCAATTTTAATCGCAAGCGTAAATAGGCGTATTTTTCTGTTTTGAGAAAAGGAAAATCTTATCTATAAAATCGTTGTAATATACATTTGAATTTGAATTTGGAAATTTAGGGGTTGGGTATTACGTGTACAAATACAGGTAGTCCTTAACTCCATATACATCTGATTATATGTATTACCATAATGTAATACAATAAAGAAGAAAGAAGGAGGATTTAAAATGCGAGATCTAAAAACATATCTTTCTGTCGCACCGGTACTAAGTACTTTATGGTTTGGTTCTTTAGCAGGTTTATTGATAGAGATTAATCGCTTATTTCCAGATGCATTGACATTCCCCTTTTTTTCATTCTAGTTATTGACATGAGAAGCGATGAAGAAAATTAGAGATACAATCAACTATCTGTGACTAATCCCTCTCCCCCTCTTTTTTTTTTTTTATTTTATTCTACTTAATTGTAAATAAAAAAAAAAGGGAGGCGGGAGAGAAAGAAAAAAAAATTCAACGTCATCGAAACCCGGGTTCAGGACCCAATTCAATTTCTAATCGAGCAAAACAGAAATGTGACTAGGGCAAAGAGTATCCTACAAGATACTTAAAAAAAAATACTGTACAAAGATTTTTAATAGAGTTAGAAAAAATCATTGTATTGCTTATTATTTTATTTAATTACTAATTAATATATTGGAAATATTTCAGAATTTTATTTTAAGTTAACAACTTCTATTTTTTTTTGTTCCTTTCTTCTTCGCTTTGGATCATAAAATAGAAGATTGGAATGAATCAAAAATCAAAAGGGGGTTCATGGCCAAGGGTAAAGATGTTCGACTAACCATTATTTTGGAATGTACAAATTGTAAGATTAATAAGGAATCAGCAGGCATTTCCAGATATATTACTCAAAAGAATCGACACAATACGCCTAGTCGATTGGAATTGAGAAAATTCTGTCCCTATTGTTACAAACATAGAATTCACGGGGAGATAAAGAAATAGATCGAATCGAGTGCTTGTATGTTAACTTTCCAAGAACAGGAAAAATTACATTAGGCATATATATTATTACATATATTTAAATAGAAACAAATAAAACAAACCTAATCCTATTTCTTAATTCGATATAGAAAATACTATATAGAAATCTTTTTTGTTTTGATCCGATCGAAATAGGATTTTAGAGATAAGGAATAAACAAATCATGGATAAATCCAAGCGACTTTTTCCTAAATCCAAGCGATCTTTTCGTAGGCGTTTGCCCCCGATCCAATCGGGGGATCGAATTGATTATAGAAACATAAGTTTAATTAGTCGATTTATTAGTGAACAAGGAAAAATATTATCTAGGCGGGTGAATAGATTGACCTTAAAACAACAACGATTAATTACTATTGCTATAAAACAAGCTCGTATTTTATCTTTGTTACCTTTTCTTAATAATGAGAAACTATTTGAAAGAAGTGAGACGACCCCTAGAACTACTGGTCTTAGAACCAGAAATAAATAAGCTTATTCTTCAATTGAATCAAAATTCCAATCCGCTCAAAAGCGGATTAATTTTTTGTTTGAAAAATCCGAGAATCAAAGAATCAAAATTTGATTGTTGCGTGTCATAAGTAAAAAAAAACAAAATAAAAAAAATTCGTCGAAAAAAATGAAGAATAAATATTTTTTTAGCAAGTATATCCGCTCATTTTGTTTTGACGACTTTTTATTTTATCACACTAATTTCTACTCGACCTTCCCCCAGCTCATTTTCCTTGGAATTCCATTGCAAACATTTCATTCGATTTCGTTCAATCTCCTTATTTTATGACCTCATTCGAAATCGTATAAAGACAACTCCTTTTTAATATAGCTACTTGTGCAAGTATTTTACGATTAAGAAGTAGCTGCTTCTTGTACAGATTGTGTATAAATCTATTATAACTATGGAATACACTATTTCTGCGAATTACTGCATTTATTCGAGTGATCCACAAACGACGAAAATCTCTTTTTCTCCTACCCCTATCCCGATAAGCCGAAACAAAAGCTCTTATTCTCTCTTGAGTAATAGTTCGCGTAAGTCGTGAATGAGCCCCTCTAAAGCTTGATGCGAATAAACGAATTTTTGTTCTACGTCTCCGAGCTATATATCCGCGTTTAATTCTAGTCATTGAAGAAATCAAACTTTGATGTGATGAATAACTAATTTGTTTTTTCAGTTATTCTTTTCCCCTTTACTAGTCTATCAATACCAAAATGAATTCTTCCAATGTATAAAATAAAAATTCCAATAGCTTTTGCTACTCTAACCTTCCCCACCACGATTTTTTTCTAGGCATTTCCCCTTGAAATAAAAAATTGTATTGATACTTGGTTTCAAAAAAAAAAGATAATAACTACAATAAAATAAATAGTAAATAGAAATAGATAAATAAATCATGGGTTCCATCGTTTCTATGGTTACTTCTTAAACGGTGAGGTCTTCTCTATACACCGGAGCTCTTAATCAATACTATTGTTAACTTGTACAGTTCACACTCTTTGGCTCTACCCATGAATATTCCAGTAATAGGTCTTTCACAACAGGATCCACTTTATACAGTAACGGTATTTAATTTTGAAGATTAGTTGGTTAGCTGACCCTGTTAGTCCGTTCTTTCAATATAATCTTTTAAATGAAATCAAATTTCCCCCGCTTAATGGATAACCATTTGTTAATACTGGGGGATTTTTTCTCCAAAATAGAGGTGATTGGATTTTCAACAATGTAAACCATAAGTTTCATACACAATAGAAGGATATGATAGATCTATCATTTTTAAATAGTGAACGGAGTTTTTCCATTCTATTTTATTCACTGGTACTTATCATTGATACTGCAAAAAGAGTTCCCTTTGTTTTTTTTGTTTCAGTCGATGATCTGAACGAGTCGCACATACACCCTAGTACATGTTCCTCGCCGCTGAGGACATCCCCGAAGTGCGGGGGATTTCGTGACATTTCTGATTGGCTGTCTTGTATTTCTAATAAGTTGTTTAATCGTTGGCATTTTATTTTGAATCATATACATAATGGGCTGGTTTAGATTGATCCTAACCATTCTGAATTACTTTTCTTCAATATTCAATATTCTTTAATAGAATATTGAATATTGAAGAGAATATGAAACTAAACCTTTAATTTTAAAAGATATAAAATTAGAAATTGTGGATTTTCATGAAATCACTGCTATTTTTTATTAATATTTTTTATTAAACCGCTACAAGATCAAGAATTCCATGAGCTTGGGCTTCTGTTGCTGACATAAAAATATCCCTTTCCATGTCTTCGGATACAACCCACAAAGGCTTGCCCGTTCTTTGCACATACACCCTTGTTATGGTTTCGCGAAGTTTTAGTAATTCTTCCGCTTCCAAGATAAACTCTCCCGTTTGCGCCGCATAAAAAGAACTAGCAGGTTGATGAATCATTACCCTGATGATATAACATAATAAAAGGTTCGCATGATGAGGCGAGATAAGGAATAATAAGAAAAAAAAAGAGAGAATTGAACAACCGTACAGGCATTTTTTGTGCTTTGCATACGGCTCTACAATGGAATTTTTGCTTTTCCTTTCATCGAAGGAAGAGAAAATCGAAGTTCTATTATACCTAGATCAATAAATGATCCAATTACCACCCTTCTTTTTTTTGGAGGAGTTAAAAAAAAATACTATGATGGTCCCGTTGCTTTATATATTTTTTTTTAGTTCGTCTGTGATTCAGCAATCCCAAAGTGTCTTTTTTTTTTTTTATTTTTTTCATAATATAATTTTTGTAAATAGGCTTCCGGTGTGAAAACAAAGTTTGTGACGCTGAAATGGGCCCGTAATAGGTAAGATAACATTTGAAATACCCTTATCTCATACTACTCTTTCGATACATAATCTAATATTTTGAAAAAAAAAACAATCAAAAAATTTCATATCGAATTCGAAGTGCCATGCTATTATTACTTACTAATTCATATTTCATATGGCGAAGGCATAGTCTTTTTTTTTCTCGAAAATAAAAAACTCATTGGCGCCGAGCGTGAGGGAATGCTAGACGTTTGGTAATTTCTCCTCCGACTAGGATAAAAGATCCCATTGAAGCGGCCAATCCCATGCATATTGTCTGTACATCGGGTTGGACAAATTGCATAGTATCATAAATGGCTACTCCGGGTATTACCCATCCGCCAGGAGAGTTTATAAACAAATACAGATCTTTGGTATCATTCTCTATACTAAGATATACCATAAGACCAATAAGTTGGTTCGAGATCTCGTTATCAACCTCTTGACCTAAAAAAAGTAATCTTTCTCGATAAAGTCGGTTGGTTAGGATAAAATTTTTTTCCCCTAGAAGCCGTACAGGCACCTTTTGAGGCATACGGTTCAACAAAAATTGTGAAAAAAAAATCAATGTGTAGATTCCAACCCCCTTTCCTTTTTCATAGCAGGCTTTTTTTTTCTAACTTCTAATGCTTCTAATGAAGAGAAGAGGGCTTTTTTCCTCCATTTTTAAAGTAAAGAAAAAGAAAGATGCGTTTTAGTTCCTTTTGTTTTGTTATAATAAAAAAAATCTATTAAGCTTATCGGACTAACTTCTCTTTGATATTTTTTTTCATCGAGATCCAATCAAAATGGCGATGTCATTTTCTTGTTCCGGAATGGGCTTCTTCCATTTTTTATTCAATTTTTTTAGGTTTATACTCTACTCCGAGTAAAAGTAAAGGAAGGATCCACCCGATTTTTATTTGCACATATAGGACAAATGAACCAAATACCACGTCTTTTTTTTTTCTACGACTTCCTTTTTTTTTTTCAATTCATTTCTTTCATGTCTTCCGGCAAATAGTCAACAACTTAGTAATCATATTATTTTATTTGATTTACTGTTTGAGATCGCTCCTATTTCGAATTTTTTTTTAATGGAATCATCATTTATCATAATTTCTCATATCATATAAGTAGTAATTATAGATATATTATATATTAATTACATATATTAATGACCAATTGGGTTTTTGGTAAACGGAGCCTGGGTACTTCATTTTATTGGTCCAATCAAGTAAACCATAAATAATTCTAATTGATAATATTAATCTAAATACCCCCCAACAAAATCAAAATGGATCTCATTCCACTTTATTTTTATTGCGCTTCGTGCTACAAATATTTGATAATTCAATCAATCTTTTTGGGCGAAACAGAGGATATCTCGATCGGGGGAGAAAATGGGGAAATCCCATCTGGCCCAATATATCTGACAAGTCACACTATATGTCAATCCAAGATGCATCTTCTTCTCCAGGACTTCTAAAAGGTACTTTTGGAACACCAATAGGCATTAAATGAAAGAAAAGAGAATTAAGTACTCTATTTCACTTTGATGTGGAAACGTAACAATGGGGTTATAGCTTTAATAATATTTAAAATTATATTTGATACATAGGTTGAATAAAGCCATTTTATACTAAATTAAATAGAAAATAAAGGTAAAGGAAAAGAGAATGAATAAAAATAAAAAAAATTTTACGAATGGAGCTTTTGAATGATGAACAACTATAGATACGTTGGTTCATTTAATATAAAATTGGATTAACCCCCATTGCGTATTGGTACTTATCGGATATAGAATAGATCTGCTCCTCTTTTTTCCTATGAACCGAATTGTTCCATTATTACTAAAAGTAATAAAACAAATATTAATTATTAATACTTTCTCCGAAATAATCCACTGGAGGTCCATAGGATAGTTTTTTCCAATGCAATAAAGTTACATAGTGTCTATTTTTCGTTGATAAAGGGGTATTTCCATGGGTTTGCCTTGGTATCGTGTTCATACCGTTGTATTGAATGATCCCGGTCGTTTGCTTTCTGTTCATATAATGCATACAGCTCTGGTTGCTGGTTGGGCCGGTTCGATGGCTCTATATGAATTAGCAGTTTTTGATCCCTCTGACCCTGTTCTTGATCCAATGTGGAGACAAGGTATGTTCGTTATACCTTTCATGACTCGTTTAGGAATAACCAATTCATGGGGCGGTTGGAGTATTACAGGAAGGACTATAACGAATCCAGGTCTTTGGAGTTACGAAGGTGTAGCCGGAGCACATATCGTGTTTTCTGGCTTGTGCTTCTTGGCAGCTATTTGGCATTGGGTATATTGGGATCTAGAAATATTTTGTGATGAACGTACAGGAAAACCTTCTTTGGATTTGCCCAAGATTTTTGGAATTCATTTATTTCTTTCAGGAGTGGCTTGTTTTGGTTTTGGCGCATTTCATGTAACAGGATTATATGGTCCTGGAATATGGGTGTCCGACCCTTATGGACTAACCGGAAAAGTACAACCTGTAAATCCAGCCTGGGGCGTGGAGGGTTTTGACCCTTTTGTTCCGGGAGGAATAGCCTCTCATCATATTGCAGCAGGGACATTGGGCATATTAGCGGGCTTATTCCATCTTAGCGTCCGCCCGCCCCAACGTCTATACAAAGGATTACGTATGGGCAATATAGAAACCGTCCTTTCCAGTAGTATCGCTGCTGTCTTTTTTGCAGCTTTTGTTGTTGCTGGAACTATGTGGTATGGTTCAGCAACTACTCCTATCGAATTATTTGGTCCTACTCGTTATCAATGGGATCAGGGCTACTTCCAGCAAGAAATATATCGAAGAGTTAGTGCTGGGCTAGCCGAAAATCAAAGTTTATCAGAAGCTTGGTCTAAAATTCCTGAAAAATTAGCTTTTTATGATTATATTGGTAATAATCCAGCGAAAGGGGGATTATTCCGAGCGGGTTCAATGGACAACGGGGATGGAATAGCTGTTGGTTGGTTAGGACACCCTATCTTTAGAGATAAAGAAGGGCGTGAACTTTTTGTACGTCGTATGCCGACTTTTTTTGAAACATTTCCGGTTGTTTTGGTAGACGGAAACGGAATTGTTAGAGCCGATGTCCCTTTTAGAAGGGCAGAATCAAAATATAGTGTCGAACAAGTAGGTGTAACTGTTGAGTTTTATGGTGGTGAACTCAATGGAGTGAGTTATAGTGATCCCGCGACTGTGAAAAAATATGCTAGACGCGCTCAATTGGGTGAAATTTTTGAATTAGATCGTGCTACTTTGAAATCCGATGGTGTTTTTCGTAGTAGTCCAAGAGGTTGGTTTACTTTTGGGCATGCGTCGTTTGCTCTGCTCTTCTTCTTCGGACACATTTGGCATGGTGCTAGAACCCTGTTCAGAGATGTTTTTGCTG